ATCGTACCAGCCTCTACTGGGGGTTATTACTCATTTTTGTACTTGCTGTTTTATTTTCCAATTATTTCTTTAATTAAGAAAACGAGAGAGAACTAAAATAATAGACTAATCATTCTAAGTATTCTCTCTCTTAGCCCATTCGGAAGGATCTCATCTCATAATTATCCATGACTGTTTATGTCTCTAGCATGACCACTTGATGAAATGTGGAGGGAAGTGGGGTAAATGGCCGATACTACTGGAAGAATTCCTCTTTGGATAATAGGTACTGTAGCTGGTATTCTTGTGATCGGTTTAGTAGGCGTTTTCTTTTATGGTTCATATTCCGGATTGGGTTCATCCCTGTAGTAATCGGATGAATTGAGTTGTAGACATGAAAGCGTAAGAACTCAACGGATTCCCTTCTTTGTTTGTCTGATTTGAGGGAGAAGGTCCCGTTGGGTTCTTAATGATTATAAGATTTTTTTATAAGTTCATTGAAGAAGTTCTATTTACTCAACAAATTTTCCCCTCCTCTTTTGTTTGTCCACCACTTTTTATATTTATAGTATACGTAATTATTATTAGATAATAGAATAATAAATAAAATACGTAATAACTCTAAAAAAACGTTCTGATACGTCTGTAAAAAATTGAAACTAACACTAGGAATGTTTGACGAACAGTATAAAGAATCATTATTATTTCGACACAAGAAAAGGGTGTGAAAAATCCTTTTCTTGTGTCGAAGACTAGGAAGACGAATAACCCCTCCAAGAAATATTTGTTCCCTCCATTTATATTTATCCGTTCTATTTCGCGTTTACTTTTGGATAGGATCTAGCCGAAGTTAATTGTATTAGAATCAAATGCATTTTATGACATTTCAATCTCACAATAGCAACATAATAACATCAAAAGAAAAAAGAAAGAAGAGGTCAAGTCAAATAGTCTTATTCACAATCTACATACTATGGCTAGGAGTGTGGTACAAAGAATTCCCGGCATCTCGTAGAAAAAGAGTATAAACAAACAAAAGGCTTTTTAGAATTTCATTTTTTATCATAGATAATCATAATTACTAAAAAGAATTTGGTTCTTTTTACAAACTTGATGTCGACAAATCCACGAGTTTAGAAATTCATTTCGGACAATTGAACCTTCTCGAACTGTTTCTTTTTAAGAACCAAAAATATTTGTGCCAAAATAACAGATGCGAAGAAGAACAAAAGGCCTTGTACACGTAATGGATCTTGAAGTACTATTTCTGCATCTCCCTGACCAAATCCGCCCACATTAGGATTACTTGTCAACGGTTGATCCAATTTGATAGATTCGCCTTCTGAAACAAGAAGTTCTGGCCCCGGAGGGATAATATCAACCACTTGACGTCCATCCGATGCGTCGGCTATGGTTATTTCGTATCCCCCCTTTTCTTTTCGTAGGATTTTGCTTACTATACCCGATGCTGTAGCATTATAAACTGTATTGTTACTCTTGCTCCCATCAGGATAAATCTGGCCCCTTCCCCTGTTTCCACCTACGTATATAGGATATTTTAAGAAGTGAATGTCTTTCTTAGTAGCGGGGTCGGGGGAAAGAATAGGAAAGGTGATTTCACTATATTTCTGACCAGGAACAGGACCTATGACAAGAATATTTTTTTGATTAGGGCGATAGCTCTGAAAAGACAGATTGCCCATCTTTTCTTTTATCTCGGGGGAAATACGATCGGGAGGGGCTAATTCAAAACCCTCTGGTAAAATAAGAACAGCCCCCACATTCAAAGCCCCTTTTTTACCATTAGCAAGAACTTGTTTCAGTTGCATATCATAAGGAATGCGAACAACTGCTTCAAATACAGTATCGGGAAGTACCGCTTGCGGAACCTCAATATCCACTGGTTTATTAGCTAAATGGCAATTGGCGCATACAATACGTCCAGTCGCTTCTCGTGGATTTTCATAACCCTGCTGTGCAAAAATGGGATATGCATTTGAAATGGATGTACGAGTTATGATATATATCATGAGCGATACGGAAATAGATCGAGTAATCTGTTCCTTTATCCAAGAAAAAGTATTTCTAGTTTGCATGGTCCAATCATTGATCCCGAAAATTTCTACAATAAATTGGGGTAGGTCACTAATGGAGTTTCCTATCCACGATTCTGTTATTTATTATTTACTGGAATAATTTGACTCGATTAATATATAGGAATATAGGACGAATCTCCGGGATGGGTAGAAATAAAGTGTTCAATGCTTTGCTTATGTACAACTGCAAAGTAAGAAACATTATAATTGGATTAGGTAGATCGTTTTTCAGTCATTCATTGAATGATAAATCACTACAAGTGATGGAGATACGCGATTTAAATAACGGAAAATCCAATATTTTAAAATTGTATCTAGAATGACTGGAAAAGTGGAAACAAGGCCAGATATAATTTGATCATTATGAACAAATCCAAAATCCTTGTAGACAAAGCCAATCATCAGTTCCCAACCATGGGGCGAATGAAATCCAATACATAAATCAGTTAATAAAAGAAGAGAAAAAGCTTTTATTGTGTCACTTAAGTTATATAGGAATTCCTGAGTCCAAGAGTTAAGAATAACAAGTTCTTTATTACCCAAAATAGAATAACCACTTAGAATAATGAAACAGATTATATTTGTCGAGAAGTGCAAAATCGTATGAATACGATCCTCGTTGTGTATCTTGATTAATTGGATTGTTTCTTTGTGAATTCCTATACGAAGGTTTTTTAGATGTGTCTCCGAGTATTCCTTGATCATTTCCTCTAAGAATAGGAGTTCCTCTAATTCTATGAATTTTTCTAGAATACTCTTTTCTTCAATATCATTCAAAAAAGTTTCGGATTGCCTAGTATTCCACCAATTAGTAACCCACGATTCCAGACTTTTTTGAAATGAGAGAGAAATCCACCAGGGTAAAAATACTATAGATGCAAGATATAAAAGAGGAGTGAATGCTTTCTTTTTTGCCATTTTTTCATCTGTGAATTGTTAATGAACCCATCTCATTCGTCGACTCTATGTAATCTAATATTTCTCTCACGCATCAGTTCTAGTACAAGTTATCGAACCTATGAATCTATTTACTCTTTTTTATTTGTGATTTCGTGGTTAGGCCTTGAATCTAGAAAAAAAAATACAGAAATAGACGAAAAAATCGAATGAATAAATAATCAAAAAATATTGTTTCCCTATAGTCAAACTCGAAGCACATATGTCTTTTCGATGAATGCCCGGAAAAACCACTTTAAATAATGAATATGCTTTAAATAACGAATATTCCGATTTTGAGATGAAAGATCTGATTTTGAGACGAAAGAACTCCTTTTCTATCATTATATAAAAATCTCTAATATTTCGAAAAAATTTAACTGACTATGAGTAGTCAGGGATAGAATAATTGAGGGAAATTTCTGAAGAATATTGTGAAAAATGAGTGGCAAAAAACGACAGAAATTGGCTAGTTATCATTACCAATTTTTTGGTCATTAAGGAGCACAAAAAATATAAAAAGAAGCGTTGAAAGAATTACAAGATATGATCTATCTAAATCAAAAGTATCAATTCCAACAAGTAAAAAGGGGGGAATTTCCTTATTTCAAAATGGTTGATTATGAAATATTTCGATTTGTTTCTTATTTTTTTATTGAATTGAGTTGTGTATATTTCGATACGTAGAAAAGATCTCCAAAAGAGTTTTTTTATACTCATATATGTCTGCTTTGACTCGAATGAATGTTCTAAAGAAACCTCAATTAACATATGTTCTAGAAAGAGAGGATTCTTTCTTTTTTGCCCTCCCCCTGAGAAAGCATTCATTTCTGGGCTCATTTCTTAAAATATTTCAATTGGTACACGCAAGAAATAGGCCAATTCAGCAGCTTTTTGTTCCATTTCCCGTGGAGTAAAATTCTCATCAGTACGAGTCAATGGAATGGCTCCCTGGCCTCTGATATCCATATAAAGGACACGGCGAGCATAAATACCCTCTTTAACTTCTATTCTGACGGACTGAATATCTTTTATAAGAAATCGGAGGAAGACCCGACGATTTTTTCCAGGAAATCCCCAACGAAAGATACACACTATTCCGTCTTTTCTATCAAATCGATCATAACCACTACCTACATTCCATGAAATTGTGCACCACAAATAGGAGCTAATAAAAAGACCCGCGATCCCATAGAAAGACATCACAATTCCTTGTGGAAAAAAAACTATTTGCTGAGACGGAAATAAAGATATCAAATTTCTACCAAGATAACTCGAGGTTCCAACCAACAAGAATCCTAATGAACCTAAAAAAAGGATAATAGCCCAGCAGAAATTACTTGTTTTTCGAGCCCCCGTTATAGGTTCTATCCATATATGTTCTGATCGACAACTCATACTTGATCCCGTTGCTTTTTTTTGGAATTGAGAGAATACCCCAAATGAATTTGACTTTAGTCCGTTTGTTTCCGAAGTAACTCGCATCAACTAGCACTAGTTTGATGTGAACCTTTAGGAGTAATTCATTAAAATGGTTAGATCTAAACTAATAACATACCCTTCGTATGATCTCACTAAAGATAGCCACATACATATAGATAGACCAACTTTACAGTTAAGCCATCCGCCGATTCAAGTCTATTTGAAAATCGCTAGAATATAGCATTTTCTGGAGACATAAGAGTTTTTCGGCGGAAGCCACATATATCATATTTTGCTAAATGGATATCTGTGTTATGATACAAACGTCAGTTTTGAAAAAAAAAATAGATGAGATTTTGTGCCATCGGCTCTAAACAATCTTGTTTTTTTGAACATGAAGAAATAAAGAAGCCATTGCGATTGCCGGAAATACTAGGCCTACTAAAGGGACCAAAACAGAGGGAAAGTTAAGAGTTGTCATAGAATGGGTACCTCGATTTACTATTTGTACCTGTTATTATTATTTAGATTTTATATTTATAATATAAAGATATCTTATTATATATA